CTTCTATTTCTCCAAGCAAAGCTCTTCGCATCGCAATGCCTATTGTGTCAGCTTGACCTTTCATAAGTGGAGACATAATAAAGCGTCCATAATAAAGACGCTTACTGTCTGCTCTTGATTCAACGCACTTCCACTCTAGTGTCCGAGTAGATACTGTTACTTTCTCTTGAACCATAGTAATATTATTTGATCAGATCATTGAATCGTTTATTTCTCTTGTTTCTCTTGAAATCTCTTCAATGTTTATTTCTACACACGTCTTTTTTTCGGAGGTCTACAGCCATTATGTGGCAGAGGGGTTACATCACGTATGAAAGTTAATAGTATACCGCTTCTGCAAATAGCTCGTAATGCTGCATCTCTTCCGAGACCGGGACCCTTTATCATGACGTCGGCTCGTTTCATCCCTTGATCCACTACTGTACGAATAGCATTTCCTGCTGTGGTTTGAGCAGCAAAGGGTGTCCCTCTTCTTCTACCCCTGAATCCACAAGTACCGGCAGAGGACCAAGAAACCACTTGACCCCGTACATCTGTAACAGTCACAATGGTATTATGGAAACTTGCTTGAACATGAATAACTCCCTTTGGTATTCTACGTGTACTCTTACGTGAACCAATACGTACATTCCTACGTGAACCAATTCTCGGTATAGCTTTTGCCATATTTTATCATCTCATAAATATGAGTCAGAAATATATGGATATATCCATTTCATGTCAAAACAGATCCTCGTTTTATTTGTACATCGGGTATTTTAACGAATATGATTATCCTTGTCGTTGTTTATGTCTTGGGTTGGAACAAATTACTATAATTCGTCCCCGCCTACGGATTAGTCGACATTTCTCACAAATTTTACGAACAGAAGCTCTTATTTTCATATTTGCCATTCCTTACCTTAACTCTGAATCTATTGCTTGGAAGAAAATCCGTTTCTTGAAAGTTTTCATCTCAAATCGTATTCCCACGAAAGGAATGTGAAAGTTGAAAAAAAAACACCTAATCTTTCGAATCGTTATTGCCAAGTCGATAAATTATACGTCCTCTGGTTGAATCATAACGACTTACTTCAACTTTGACTCTATCGCCTGGAAGTATCCGTATAAAACTACGTCGGATCTTTCCTGAAATATAACCTAGAATCAGATCTTCATTATCTAAACGAACCCGGAACATACCATTGGGAAGCGATTCAGTAATTAAACCCTCATGAATCCATTTTTGTTCTTTTTCTTTCATTGTATTTTTAAAACCTCCGTGAAGTATTAACGAATAGAGGAGGAACGATATTAGACAACCCGCTCCTTTTTTTTTCACAAATAGGAAGTCTCGAATTCAATTCGGATATTAGAAGTATTACCATATATAACACAAAATTTCTCCGCCGATTCTTTCTAGTCGAGCCTCTCGGTCTGTCATTATACCTCGAGAAGTAGAAAGAATTACAACCCCCATCCCGCCTAAAATTCTAGGAATTCGTTGATAGTTAGAATAGATTCGTAGACCGGGTCGACTGATCCGTTTTAAATTTAAAACGTTTCTATTTCTATAAGTTCTATAAGGCTTTTTCCTATTCCTTCTATGTCGTAGGGTTAAAACCAAAAAAGATTTGCTGTTTTCTCGATGTTTTCTCGCATTTTCGATAAAACCTTCTCGTAAAAGTATTTTAACAATATTTTCAGTGATATTGGTAGATGCTATTCGAACCACTCTTTTTCTATCCATATCCGCATTTCGTATAGAGGTTATTATGTCAGCAATAGTATCCCTACCCATGATGAATTAAAATTTTTTTTCCTCAAAATTTTGATATAATCAACATGTTTTTCTTGTTTTTTTTTTTTTTTATGAATATGAATTATTAAAGGTATATGCGTGAGACACAATCTACTAATGAATCTGAATCTATTTCTTAATCTATTTCTTTCAAATACCCTACTATAACCATATCATGGTCTCGTTTTATAATACCTCGGGAGCTAATGAAACTATTTTAGTAAAATTAAACTCTCTCAACTCCCCCGCAATCGCACCAAAAACTCGAGTTCCCTTTGGATTTCCTTCTTGATCAATGAGAACTGCAGCATTGTCATCATATCGTATTATCATACCGTTGTCACGTTTGAGTTCTTTACAAGTACGTACAATTACAGCTCTGACCACTTCTGATCTTTCTAGGGGCATATTTGGCACTGCTTCTTTGATCACAGCAACAATAACGTCACCAATATGAGCATATCGGCGATTGCTAGCTCCTATGATTCGAATACACATCAATTCTCGAGCCCCGCTGTTATCCGCTACATTCAAATGGGTCTGAGGTTGAATCATATCATTTTTTTTGAATCTGTTCTTTCAAGGCAAAGGGCGAAGAAAAAAAAAGAAATATTCTTTGTCCAAAAAAAGAAACCTGCACCTGCTAGTTTTTTTTAATCCCCAAGACAGCTATTCACCTATTTCCTTTTATTCTATTCTCCATTTTTATCCCGAAATAAT